AGTATTTCTATTTTCCATGTCCAATCGTGGATCCCGGAATTTCTACAATAAATTAGATAGGTAGCTAAGTTAATCTAGTTCCCTATACACAAGTCTGTTGTCATTCTACTGCAACAGTTGTACTGGAATGATGAATACCTTGAGCAGTTAGAAATAGAAAGAATTTTGCTAAAAAGAAAAAAGGCTTTCTTTCTAAAGGGGGAAAAATGCAAATTTTATTAATAATTAGAAAAGCTAATTATGCTTCACTAATTGAATGATAAATGACTACAAGCGAAGGAGATAGACGGTTTAAACAAAAAAAGACCCAAAATTTCAAACACGTGTCTAGAATCACAGGAAAACTACAAACAAAAATAGTGAAAATTAGTTCGTTAGGAGCCCATCCAAGATCGTTGTAGACCCAACGAATTAGTAGTTCCCAACCGCGGGTGGAGTGAAATCCAACAAAAAAATCCGTAACTAAAAGAATAAAAAAAGCTTTTATTGAGTCATTTAAGTTATAGAAGAATTCCTGAACCCAAGAATTCAAAATGACAAGTCCCTCTTTACCCAGAAAAAAAGAACCACTTAGAATAGCCAAACAGATTATATTTGTTGAGAAATGCAAAATGATATGGAGATGGTCCTCGTTATCTATTTTGGCCAATTGTATTATTTCCTTGTGTATTCCTATAGGAGGTTTTTGTACATGTGTCTTCGGTTTCTCTTTTATCATCTCGTCCAAGAGAAAAAGCTCTTCTAATTCTATGAATCCTTCTAGAATCCTTTTCTCTTGAATATCCGTTAAGAGAGTTTCAGGTTGCCTGGTATTCCACCAATTCTTAATCCAAAGTTCCAGACATTTGTTAAAAGAGAAAGAGACTCCCCAGGGCAAAAGTACGATAAATACAAGATATAGGAAAGAAGGCAATGCTTTCTTTTTTTTCATTTTTGATCTGTAAATTGAGTTGTTAATGAATCTGCTTCATTCGCTGACTCTATATGATATTTCTTTTTTTTTGAAGCAAAAATTTTATAACAAGGTTTGAGACCTTGTGTTTGTATCTATTTCTCTTTTTGTATACTAGGGGAATTTCATTGTATTGGGTTCTTTCTTAGATCTAAATGGAGTGGAGTGGAATAGAGAAATAGAATAAAAAAAAGCCCTTTCTTTCATATGAAAAGGGAAGAATATTAGGCCGTATATCTCACTTGGACAAAACAAATTAGAAATTAGAAGCAATTTTCTATTATCCTTGGTTGTTCCTTCCTTTAGCTAAATACTCGAAAATACCCTTAAATTTAATTTAAATTAAAAAATTGCAATTGGTACTCAAAATACTTCAATTGGTACGTGCAAGAAATAGGCCAATTCGGCTGCTTTTTGTTCAATTTCTCGTGGAGTAAAAAACTTCTCATCAGTACGAGTCAAGGGAATGACCCCCTGGCCACGTATTTCCATATAAAGGATACGACGAGGATAAAGACCCTCTTTAACCTGAATTCTAATTGATTGGATATCCCGCACAAGGAATCGAAGGAAGATGCGACGTTTTATTCCAGGGAATCCCCAACGAAAAATGGACACTATTCCCTCTTTTCTATCAAATCGGTCATAACCACTGCCTACATTCCACAAAATAGTGCACCACAAATAGGAGCTAATGAATAGGCCCGCGATTCCGTAGAAAGACATCACGACCCCCTGCGGAAAAAAAAGAATTTGTTGAGATGGAAGTACGGATATCATATTCTTACCAAGATAACTGGAAGCCCCAACCGCTAAGAATCCTAATGAACCTAGAAAAAGAATACAGGCCCAGAAAAAATTACCTCTTTTTCGAGAACCTTTTAGAAGTTCTATCCATATGTGTTCTGATCGCCAATTCATATTAGATATACTAAATCCAGCAGCGGTTAATTGAAATTGAGAGAATAAGCTAAATGATTTTGACTTTACTTTATTTTGATTCTGAAATCGCCTTCAGCACCTAGTACTCCTGTGAAATAATTGGTTAGATACATTGACTTTCTATTCAAAAAAAAAAAATTCCTTGATTAAAAAAACTCGCTATACTCGGCTATGCATATGTATGCATTTATGCTCGTAGCCTATATCTGCATTTTTTCATTTGTGTGTAGAAAGAGCTATATACCCTATCATATTAATATATTACTTACACTAAAAAATATTTGTATTATGATCCTGGAAATACATTGAGCAAATTTGGCCCCGTGGGTTCTAGACAATCTTATTTTTCTGCACATAAAGAAATAAAGAAGCCATTGCAATTGCCGGAAATACTAAGCCTACTAAAGGCACGAAAATAGAGGGTAAGTTTAAATCTGTCATAGAATAGGTGTCTCAATTCCAATTTACTATTTCTATCTATTCAAAATATATCTTAAGATTCTTATGATATAATTAAGTATATCTATTATAAGGAATATTGACTATTGTATTTTTGAGTTTGCAAAATAAAGATTTTTTATAGATAAATAATACTAACTAAAGTATTCTATAAAAGTATTCTATATCTCTAAAAAAATGAATGGAATGGATAATTTGATTTTTCTTTTTCCATTTTAATGGCCTTTCTATCTTTCTAATCGAACTTGAAATTGGATTCAAAAGAAAGCAATTGTGAAAATGAAAAAAATACCTCTTTCAGAATACCCTTTAATTTCCATTTTAAAAGTAGAAGTGGAATACAATATCCGGTTGAAGGGTAATGATCATACGTCTGTAATGCATTGTATGTCCCAGAATAGGTCCCATTCTTCTACCCTTTCCGGGTAGTCGATGGCTATTCACAGCTACTACCTTAACACCAAAGAAGAGCTCAACCCAATGCTTTATTTCTGTCTTAGTGGGTCCCAATTCGATATTATTAGAAGTATATTGATTCTTTCCCAATAAATGAAGACTCTTTTCTGCAAATACTGCGTATTTGGTTCCATTATCGTATGATAATACTCTATTTTGATTTGTATTTGTTTATTGTATTATACCTTTCTGTATTCTAGATACATAGAATAGAAGAATCTCGATTTGTCAAGTCTCATGATCGTATCAAGATATATTTAAATTTGGCTCGATCTTTTAAAAGATCGAGCCAAATTTAATTGCAATCAATTCGAAGAATAAAGAAGAATTACTGCAATTCGTAACTCATTTTTTCTCTTTCTATTTCGCTTCTTTTTTATTTAGACCTTCTTTATATCTAGTTTTATCTACTTAGATGGTATCTACCGGCTTGAAGTCGAATGTGATCGCTTTCCATACTTCACAAGCTGCAGCTAGTTCAGGACTCCATTTGCAAGCTGCTCGGATAATTTCATTACCTTCACGAGCAAGATCGCGCCCTTCATTACGAGCTTGTACACAGGCTTCTAAAGCCACCCGATTAGCTGCTGCACCTGGTGCATTCCCCCAAGGATGTCCTAAAGTTCCTCCACCAAATTGTAATACGGAATCGTCTCCAAAGATTTCGGTCAGAGCTGGCATATGCCAAACATGAATCCCCCCTGAAGCCACCGGTATAACACCTGGCATGGATACCCAGTCCTGCGTGAAAAAGATACCGCGAGAACGATCTTTTTCAATATAATCATCGCGCAATAAATCAACAAAACCTAAAGTCATTTCGCGTTCCCCTTCTAACTTACCTACTACTGTACCGGAGTGGATATGATCTCCCCCAGACATACGCAATGCTTTAGCTAATACACGGAAATGCATACCATGATTTTTCTGTCTATCAATAACTGCATGCATTGCTCGGTGAATGTGAAGAAGTAGGCCGTTGTCGCGGCAATAATGAGCCAAACTAGTATTTGCGGTGAATCCTCCAGTGATGTAGTCATGCATTATAATAGGAACCCCTAATTCCCTCGCAAATACAGCTCTCTTAATCATTTCTTCGCATGTACCTGCAGTTGCATTCAAGTAATGCCCCTTGATTTCGCCGGTTTCGGCTTGTGCTTTATAAATAGCTTCGGCAACAAAGACAAAACGGTCTCTCCAGCGCATAAATGGTTGTGAGTTTACGTTTTCATCATCTTTGGTAAAATCAAGTCCACCGCGTAGACACTCATAACACGCTCTACCATAATTTTTTGCGGATAATCCCAATTTTGGTTTAATAGTACATCCCAATAAAGGACGACCATACTTGTTCAACTTATCCCTTTCAACTTGGATACCATGAGGCGGACCTTGGAAAGTTTTTGAATAAGCAGGAGGAATTCGTAGATCCTCCAAACGTAGAGCACGTAGGGCTTTGAAACCAAATACGTTACCCACAATGGAAGTAAACATGTTAGTAACAGAACCCTCTTCAAATAGATCTAATGGATAAGCTATATAACAGATATATTGACTGTCTTCCCCAGGAACGGGTTCGATGTGATAGCATCGTCCTTTGTAACGATCAAGACTGGTAAGTCCATCAGTCCAAACAGTTGTCCATGTACCAGTAGAAGATTCCGCAGCTACTGCAGCCCCTGCTTCTTCAGCCGGAACCCCGGGCTGAGGAGTTACTCGGAATGCTGCCAAGATATCAGTATCCTTGGTTTCGTATTCCGGGGTGTAGTAAGTCAATTTATAATCTTTAACACCAGCTTGAAATCCAACACCTGCTTTAGTTTCTGTTTGTGGTGACATAAGTCCCTCCCTACAACTCATTAATTAAGAATTCTCACAACGACAGGGTCTACTCGATATGGACTAAGCGTAAATGAAACCTTTGCAAAAATCAGAAAATAAATATTCAATTAATATCAACTCATTAAATAAAAAAGGGAGTATGCTTAAGTTAATGAATATGTTTCATTCATATTCATATATAATGCGTACACCCTGTGTACCTTCTATCCTATAGGAATTCTACCATAGGAATTCGATAGGAATTGAGTTGTTGTTATGGTAAGTTAACATGGTTCATTATTAAACCATAGATTTGATTCACCAAATCCATCATTATTGTATACTCTTTGATAGATATAGCGCAACCCAAACTAATCCCTTAATCCTTATTTTACAATTTTATAAGTTCTTATCTTAATAGGCCCCTTTCTTATTTTGAATCTAAATACCTAAATACTAAGAAAATTCTCTGTTGACAGCAATCTATGCTTAACAGTAGTATATATTTTGTATATCGAAGTCCTAGACAGGAAAGTAGAAGAGGCAAAGATCCTTGACAAAAGGAAAAATGTCTATCAAAAAAAAGATTGATTGAACTTTCCACCGGACTCATTCCATGAGTAAACGAGTGAATGGGATTCGCTTAGGCAACGAAATCAAGTGCTAGTCCCCTTTTCTTTTTTATTGAATTAACTAATTCATTTCCTTTTAACTTTTTGATTTTTGGATATTTTTTTTATTTGATTTGGCATTATTCAACAAGAAAAAAGAAAAATTTCGACAAATTCCTTTTTTTATAATTATGTGATAATTATGAGAACCAATTCTACTACTTCGCGTCCCGGGGTTTCCACAATTGAAGAAAAAAATGCAGGGCGTATTGATCAAATTATTGGACCCGTGCTGGATATCACTTTTCCCCCGGGCAAGTTGCCTTATATTTATAACGCTTTGATAGTCAAGAGTCGGGACACTGCCGAGAAGCAAATTAATGTGACTTGTGAGGTACAACAATTATTAGGAAATAATCGAGTTAGAGCTGTAGCTATGAGTGCTACAGATGGGTTGATGAGAGGAATGGAAGTGATTGACACAGGAGCTCCTCTTAGTGTTCCGGTCGGTGGAACTACTCTCGGACGAATTTTTAACGTTCTTGGGGAGCCTATTGACAATTTGGGTCCTGTAGATACTAGTGCAACATTCCCTATTCATAGATCCGCGCCTGCCTTTATTGAGTTAGATACGAAATTATCTATCTTTGAAACAGGTATTAAGGTAGTTGATCTTTTAGCTCCTTATCGGCGTGGAGGAAAAATCGGACTATTTGGGGGGGCTGGAGTAGGTAAAACAGTACTCATCATGGAATTAATCAATAACATTGCTAAAGCTCATGGAGGGGTATCCGTATTTGGCGGAGTAGGGGAACGGACTCGTGAAGGAAATGATCTTTATATGGAAATGAAGGAATCTGGAGTAATTAATGAAAAAAATATTGAGGAGTCAAAGGTAGCTCTAGTCTATGGACAAATGAATGAACCGCCCGGAGCTCGTATGAGAGTTGGTTTAACTGCCCTAACTATGGCAGAATATTTCCGAGATGTTAATAAGCAAGACGTACTTTTATTCATCGATAATATCTTTCGTTTTGTTCAAGCAGGATCGGAGGTATCCGCCTTATTAGGGAGAATGCCCTCTGCAGTGGGTTATCAACCTACCCTTAGTACAGAAATGGGTTCTTTACAAGAAAGAATTGCTTCTACCAACAAGGGATCAATAACTTCGATCCAAGCTGTTTATGTACCTGCGGACGATTTGACCGACCCTGCTCCTGCCACAACATTTGCACATTTGGACGCTACTACCGTACTTTCCAGAGGATTAGCTTCCAAGGGTATTTATCCCGCAGTAGATCCTTTAGATTCAACCTCAACTATGTTACAGCCTCGGATCGTCGGCAAGGACCATTATGAAACTGCGCAAAGAGTTAAAGAAACTTTACAGCGTTACAAGGAACTTCAGGACATTATTGCAATTCTTGGGTTGGATGAATTATCGGAGGAGGATCGTTTAACTGTAGCAAGAGCACGAAAAATCGAGCGGTTCTTATCACAACCGTTCTTTGTGGCAGAAGTTTTTACCGGTTCTCCAGGAAAGTATGTTAGTCTTGCAGAAACAATTAGGGGGTTTCAACTAATCCTTTCTGGAGAATTAGATGGCCTACCCGAACAGGCTTTTTATTTGGTGGGGACCATCGATGAAGCTAGCACGAAAGCTATAAACTTAGAAGAGGAGAACAAATTGAAGAAATGAAATTAAATCTTTATGTACTGACTCCTAAACGAATTATTTTGGATTGTGAAGTGAAAGAAATCATTTTATCTACTAATAGCGGCCAAATTGGTGTATTACCAAACCACGCCCCCATTAACACAGCTGTAGATATGGGTCCTTTGAGAATACGCCTTCTCAACGACCAATGGTTAACGGCGGTTCTGTGGAGTGGTTTTGCGAGAATAGTTAATAATGAGATCATCATTTTAGGAAATGATGGAGAACTGGGTAGTGACATTGATCCAGAAGAAGCTCAACAGGCACTTGAAATAGCCGAAGCTAACTTGAGTAAAGCTGAGGGTACGAAAGAATTGGTTGAAGCAAAGCTAGCTCTCAAACGGGCTAGGATACGAGTCGAGGCTATCAATTGGATTCCCCCATCCAATTGAAGACAATCCAAAGGTTTCGTTGATACAAAGAAAAAGGAAAGAAGGGTAGAAAAAGTTATTAGATAGCGAAGCGAAGTAAGTCCAATGCTATCTAGTAATTTTTCTACCTACCTACCTACTATTGGATTTGAACCAATGACTCCCGCCGTATGAAAGCAGTACTCTAACCACTGAGTTAAGTAGGCAATTTATCATCACAAAAGAAGCCGCATTACTTCGATCGATTATAGATCGAATCCTTTTTATAAGCAATACCGCTTCATTATTGGTATGGTATCATTATTGGTATGGTATATAGTAAATAGATCAAAGGGATATCCTATGGCATTACAGAATATTCATCTTGACAACAAATTATCTATATGTTAAGATATCTCTGACAAGGGCTATAGCTCAGTTCGGTAGAGCAACTCGCTTACACGTGCGCCAATGCTTTTCAAGGGAATTTATTATGCAATGAACATAATTGACCCTATTACAAAATCAATGTCTTACTTCATGGATTCGAGAGAATAGGAGAACAGTAGCCTGACAAACAGTCGGTTCAGTCCGATTGGGGTGCCAATTCTGGTGCCTAATCAAATAGAACCCTATTGATTTGCTAGTTGATAAGGTAAATATCCAGCCCACTCAATGCTAGGCATAATGAGGATAAGGGCCTCCTAAAAACTTCTTTTCGTTCTATGAACTTTAAGGTGTATGAAGTCTCATAGTTAACTCTTGCAGCGGAACGATAGAGACTCCATTTCACTTAGGTTGATTTAATTTAGGCCGGAGGCAGACCTAAGTCAAGGTAATCCTCCTTTGAAACACTTTGGTATTGCTCCTAGATAGCAAATAAATCAATCAGAGCACAGGGAGCCATCTTATTATCTTTCCGTAAAGAAAAACTATGGCGGATTAACTGATCTTTACATCAGTTGATGAAAGAGCCCAATGCAGAAAAATGCATGTTGGGTCTTTGAAACAGTTCAAATCATTTTGATAATAATTCGTTTGATCTGTTTTACCGAGAAGGTCTACGGTTCGAATCCGTATAGCCCTACTAATATATATATGTCTTTTTTTTAGATTTTAGGATGGATATCCTATGTTTTCTTTAGTATAGTTTTCTTTTCCTTATTAGTACTTGTTTATAGACTCAAAGGTCACTTGCGCCCTAGAATAGAGATAAAAGCATTACCATAGGTTCATTTATCGAAAATCATAGAGACAGGAAAAGAAAAAAGAATTTCTATTAAATCAATAGAAGGAAAGATCCCTTATCTGATTTGAATTCCATCCTTCTTCAAATAAAATAGGATATGCCCTAGACTTTCCTATAATGACTGCAATGATTTTCTCCACTTTGCAAATTCCTATTTTGTTTGAAGTATATTACTATAATATACATTATCTAAAAATTTAGATTATCTAAATAGATCTACTTTAAATAGAAAAAATCGAAAGAAAATAAAAAAAAAAAGAAAGAGTAAATAATAAAACAGGATATTCTGTTTCATAATTCTGAAATAGAGTTCTTTTTTTTTTAGTATTATTCCTCATTAGGCTGCATACATTAGTAAACCTATTTTAATTAGGTTCTAATCTAAATCTAATTAGTAGTAAGTATTTTCTTTTTTATTTAATAGTCTCTGACTATTTATAAATAAAGGATAGAGCAATTCTTTTTTCTAGAGATTCTAGAGAAAATGAGACAAAGTGAAGCAAAAGAATTTTCTTTGTATAAGAATTAGGTCTATACCATATCTAAATGGAATGGAAATCCAAAAGAAAGAGAGTGGGGATTTCATTTTGTATGAATCCTTAAGGAAGACATGGCACAAAAGAAACAAAAGTTAAAGTAAGTGCTCTTTGGTTTGAGCAAAAGAGATTCTTGTTTCACCGAGGAAAAGAGAGAAGTTCTGGATAAATTGACAATGCCAACTGAATTGACTAATTTCAGTTCTGCCTATTCCACATTAATGGGAGTACATTTATGTTCCTGCTTCACGAATATGATATTTTTTGGACATTTCTAATAATAGCAAGCCTTATTCCTATTTTGGTATTTTGGATTTCCGGGCTTTTAGCCCCGAGTAATGAAGGACCAGAGAAGCTTTCTAGTTATGAATCGGGTATAGAACCCATGGGGGGTGCTTGGTTACAATTCCGAATACGCTATTACATGTTTGCGCTAGTTTTTGTTGTTTTTGATGTGGAAACGGTCTTTCTCTACCCTTGGGCAATGAGTTTTGACGTATTGGGTGTATCCGTTTTTATTGAAGCTTTCATTTTCGTGCTTATCCTAGTTGTTGGTTTAGTTTATGCATGGCGAAAAGGAGCCTTGGAATGGTCTTAACTGAATATTCAGACAAAAAAAAAAAAGAAGGAAAAGATTCCATTGAGACAGTCATGAGTTTGATTGAGTTTCCGCTACTTGACCAAACAAGTTCCAATTCCGTTATTTCAACTACACCAAATGATCTTTCGAATTGGTCAAGACTCTCCAGTTTATGGCCCCTTCTATATGGTACCAGTTGTTGTTTCATTGAATTTGCTGCATTAATAGGTTCACGATTCGATTTTGATCGTTATGGATTGGTACCAAGATCAAGTCCTAGGCAAGCGGACCTAATTTTAACAGCCGGTACGGTAACAATGAAAATGGCTCCCTCTTTAGTGCGATTATATGAGCAAATGCCTGAACCAAAATACGTCATTGCTATGGGAGCCTGTACTATTACGGGGGGAATGTTCAGTACGGATTCCTATAGTACTGTTCGAGGAGTTGATAAGTTAATTCCTGTGGATGTCTACTTGCCGGGTTGCCCACCTAAACCAGAGGCTGTTATAGATGCCCTAACAAAACTTCGTAAGAAGATATCACGAGAAATTGTTGAGGATCGAACTCTATGTCAAAGTCAAAAGAAAAATCGATGTTTTACTACCAGTCACAAACTTTATGTTCGGCGCAGTACTCATACCGGAACTTATGAACAAGAATTGCTCTATCAATCACCATCTAGTTTAGATATATCTTCTGAAACTATATTCAAATCCAAAAGTCCAGTATCTTCCTCCAAATTAGTGAATTAAGAGGGGTTCTTTTGTGCAGAAAAAGAAAGAGCAGTGCAATCTTTCAAACTTACATTTCAAATGTGAAATATTTATACAAAGGGGGGAGATCAAGACAATGCAGCAGGGGTGGTTATCTAATTGGCTAGTCAAACATGAGGTGGTTCATAGATCTTTGGGCTTCGATCACCGAGGAATAGAGACTTTACAAATAAAAGCAGGGGATTGGGATTCCATTGCTGTCATTTTATATGTATATGGTTACAATTATTTACGTTCCCAATGTGCTTATGACGTAGCACCCGGTGGATCTTTAGCTAGCGTGTATCATCTTACGAGAATACAGTATGGTATAGATAACCCAGAAGAAGTATGCATAAAAGTCTTTACCCAAAAGGATAATCCTAGAATTCCGTCTGTCTTCTGGGTTTGGAGAAGTGCCGATTTTCAAGAACGCGAATCTTATGATATGGTGGGAATTTCTTATGATAATCATCCGCGCCTTAAACGTATCTTAATGCCTGAAAGTTGGATAGGCTGGCCCTTACGTAAGGACTATATAACCCCTAATTTCTATGAAATACAAGATGCTCATTGAATGATAATAAATTCACGCTCACTTATACAACACAACTCGTGATTTTATTCAAGTCACGGACTATTTTGCTATTCTGTTCCTAGACGAAACGAAATACCTATTATATTCTAATTACTTCCTATTATACAAAAAGGTCCAGATAGACTGATCAAAAAAGGGCTTCACTTCGATTTTCCAATAAAGAAGTTCTTACCACGAACTTTGTACCGCGCACATCATTTAGAACAACTAGGAAAGTAAGTATCAAGAAAAAAAATATTCTTCGGAATAGGGGAATACAAAATTAATAAAAAATGCAAAAATGAAGCGAAGCAAAAAGCACCTAATTTCACCTCCTTCTATACTATAAAGAAAAGAACCAGAGATTTTACCCTTTTTTTTTTTAAGAAGTGTTTAGAGATTTATCTACTTAGTGTATACTATCTAGATTATTAATGAATATGTACCCCAATACATCTCGAGATATTTGTATCAATATCTATTATTGAGATGCTTTTTTTCTGTGCCAGGAACCAGATTTGAACTGGTGACACGAGGATTTTCAGTCCTCTGCTCTACCAACTGAGCTATCCTGACCCCTTTCTTGTGCATCATCCTAGTAGAGTATTTGCATCTATGTCAATTAAAGGGACTAAAAAATCAATATAGTATTCCATTCCTAATTTGGAAATGAGGGGAGGGGTAGTCCTATGCATTGTGGATGACTTACTTAATAATACTTATAAATTTAATTCAATTTAATTAATAATTGAGATTTTTTGTGGATACTGTAATAAAAAAGAAATCGATTTAATGAATAGCATAAGATCTATTGAGTTCTCTTTGCACTCCTTTGTGAAAGAGTAGAATGAGAAAGCTAATGAATCTTGAACCCATTGATAAAAGAGAAAAGAGGATAAATACTATGGTTAGGGTTAGGGAATAAAGGAGGGTTTGGGGATAGAGGGACTTGAACCCTCACGACTTATAAAGTCGACGGATTTTCCTTTTACTAGAAATTTCATTGTTGTCAGTATTGACATGTAGAATGGGACTCTCTCTTTATCCTCGTCCGATTAATCCTATTTTTTAAATATCTCAAAAACAATGAATTGAAGGATTTGATTACTCAATATTCGAGTGGAATAGATTCACAATAATTATAATTCTAAAAAAATTATGAATTTTCTATTTCATAATCATTCCTAATTTCATTATAAAAAATAAATAAAGAACCTATATTATCGTATGGGTTCTGTGATTAATCGTTTGCTATGTCAGTATGTATACGTGTGTATTAGATGTATAAAGCCCTTCTTTCTCTAATTTAGTAATTTAGAGGGAGTTTCACTACCAACACAACGTAATTACACCTCGATTCGTTAGAACAGCTTCCATTGAGTCTCTGCACCTATCCTTTTCCTTTGGGTTCTAGTTTGAGAACCACTTGTTTTTCAAAACAGGGATTTGGCTCAGGATTGCCCATTTTTCATTCCAGGGTTTCTCTGAATTTGGAAGTTACCACTTAGCAGGTTTCCATACCAAGGCTCAATACAATCAAGTCCGTAGCGTCTACCGATTTCGCCATATCCCCATTGTCTCCTTTTTTTTCTTTGAAACCAGGATTCCTTGTGTAATTTTCTACATCTCTTAGTTTTTTGAATCATTGAATTCATTATTCGACGTAGTCTAACAACCCGTCTCTATTCAAGAGACCCCGCTTATTGCAATTCAGAATTGAATTGATTCTACCGTTGATATATTTGCAATTCAATCGGAATCAAGATATCCAAAAGTTTTTCTCTCCCCCACCCCCCTCTTTCCTTTTTTAGAATATAAAAAATCATACTATAACGCTTGATATTCATTCTTTTTTTTTTCTAATCAGAATTCCAAATTTCACTTGTTATGATTCTATCTTTTCCTTAGTGAAATATTAATCCTTAAATTATTAACAAATAAAAAAACAAAATATTTCATAAAATGTAAAAATGTATATAATGCTCGAATGAAAATGCCAAGAGATTCGCATTTTCTCTTTATTATTCATATAGATTATTCTTTTCTATCTATTAGATTTTTCGTCCGAGCCGTATCAAATTGAGAAAATATCTAAAATCAAATTTAATATAGAAATTGGAATAGATTCTATTAGAAAAAAGGATTTGCGAGTTAGAGAAATAAAAAGTTCATTATATTCTATAATCCTAGTAAATTCTATATTCCTATTTAAGAATATCATTTAGTTAAGCATATCAAGCTAACTTTATCTTTATGAAATTCTAGTATTTTTTTTTTTCTAAGTAGAATTTCCAATTTCGAACTAGTTAATAACTAAGATCTGCCATTTTACAGATTTTATATATATATTTCTATTTGTTACACTATTTCTGTTATGTAAGCCCACTTAGCTCAGAGGTTAGAGCATCGCATTTGTAATGCGAGGGTCATCGGTTCAAATCCGATAGTCGGCTTTTTTCTCTATTGATGTTCCATGAACAAGAATCTCTTTTTTTTCTCCGAATTAAATGGGGAATCCAGAGTCCATTACGTTGTTCTACCTTAAAATTTTGCTAGATACAAAACATTAAAATAAATAATATATATACAAAAAATCCAGATGTTGATGAAATTCCATTTTTTGTGGTTCTTTAGTAGATTTTACTCTGTTTATCCTTTAGTTTAATTCAGTTTTAATTTCGATGTATTCTGTAATGTAAATACAATGAAATTTATTGTGTAAAATGTAATTTCAATAAAAAAAGGAGTCGTCATGTCCCGTTATAGAGGACCTCGTTTAAAAAAAATACGCCGTCTGGGAGCTTTACCAGGACTCACTAGAAAAACGCCTAAATCCGGAAGTAATCTGAAAAAGAAATTCCATTCTGGGAAAAAAGAGCAATATCGTATTCGTCTTCAAGAAAAACAGAAATTACGTTTTCATTATGGTCTGACAGAACGACAATTACTTAGATATGTACATATCGCCGGAAAAGCAAAAAAGTCAACAGGTCAAGTTTTACTACAATTACTTGAAATGCGTTTGGATAATATTGTTTTTCGATTGGGTATGGCTTCAACCATTCCTGGGGCCCGGCAATTAGTTAATCATAGACATATTTTAGTTAATGGTCGTATAGTTGATATACCAAGTTTTCGTTGCAAACCCCGAGATATTATTACTACGAAGGATAACCAAAGATCAAAACGTCTGGTTCAAAATTCTATTGCTTCATTCGATCCGGGCAAATTGCCAAAGCATTTGACGGTTGATACATTGCAATATAAAGGACTAGTACAAAAAATCCTAGATAGAAAGTGGGTCGGTCTGAAAATAAATGAGTTGTTAGTTGTAGAATATTACTCTCGTCAGACTTGAGCTTAACGCAAAAGGAAAGGTTCATAGAATTTTTTTTCCCCCTCCCCTTTCCCCGAACTAAATCGACCTAAGGCTCTTAATTCGTATTTTTCCATTCATTCACCTAGCAGAAATAGATTACCCTTAGGATCTTTTTTCTTTTTTGTTCTATTTTAACATAGCAAAGTAATTTGCTTTAGAGAATTCTATTAAATAAAGGTATTATTGCTCAAATAAATTGTTATTTGATTTGATACATTGTGATCGGTAACGTTGATGAATTAAGAGAAACGGAAAGAGAGGGATTCGAACCCTCGGTAAACAAAAGTCTACATAGCAGTTCCAATGCTACGCCTTGAACCGCTCGGCCATCTCTCCTACATAACTTATTATGGAAAATAAATTGAGTGAATAGCGAGTTTTTGTATTCCTGCAGTACAGGTACAGCCACAACCCTTCGGGGATTCCACGGCTCTATTGGAAAAATTCTTTTTTTATCTAAGTGTAAGGATCCTTTATTTATTTATTTTTACTAGGAATTCTGCTCCCTCAAAAGTTTTTCTTTGGGGAAAACCCAAATAAAAAGAGAATAGAAGAATTCCATAAGAAAAAAAAGGAACCAAAGAACCCTAGAATTCTATTTGCATAAGGTATGTTACGGCATACAATCTAAATAAAAAAGAGTATGGGATAATTAATGACTTTGAAAATGCGAAATAGCTGATGACAGAAGTTGTTGTTGAGAAATAGGAAAGTGGAATGAAATCCAATCGTAGTCAAATATTTCATATCTCTTCTTGTCCAAACAGAAGGAAAAGGAAACAATTTGAGCTGAGGGGAAAATCCATACCTCTCTTATCCATTTAGAGCATATGGAGCGATTTTTAAGTTTTTATGTTATTTTGTGATAGAATGAAAAGAATTCTATATAGAATGGATTGGGAATTATGCCGAGATCCCGTATAAATGGAAATTTCATTGATAAGACCTCCTCGATTGTAGCCAATATTTTATTGCAAATAATTCCGACAACCTCAGGGGAAAAAAGAGCATTTACTTATTATAGAGATGGTGCGATTTGACTCTTTTTTTTTTTTTTTTTGTTTTTTTTTAGCCCTACCTACATCTCAGTCTTACGAGAAAAAGAAGGGGTTCGCATAGAGAGAACAAAATTAGTAAAGGAAGCCCACGCTTGGGGAAGGTGAGGTGAACTAACAATTCCTTCTGTCGTGTATCCTCGATTGATGTGGCCTTAGATGCTTCAATTGTAGATTTGAGTATTGAGCGAAAGGTTACACCTACAGGGTAGGTTCTGTATTACAGGCTAATCCTACTCTACTAGGACCAATAGGCAGCATAGGGGAGAAAAGCACTACACCTCGAAATAGGAATCAACAAGAGAAAAACTTTGTTAGAAATTAACCCTTTCCTGATCGGTATCAGGATTGGGAAGAATGGTTGGGATAGCAAACAACCATCGGGTTTGTACGTTGGATACCCTTATAACCATCAAAGGTCGTTGAAGTGGCTAATTCCTCTAAATAGGAGGCGTTGAGAACAAAGAAATTCTTGGAGCTATCGTTTTCCTCTAGCATTAATAGAATTCATTGGTGTTAAGAAAAACCTCTTGGGGGAAGGTTGGCTAGAGATTTCTTGGAAAAATACCAGCCCCTTTCGGTCCATAATGAGATGGGACTAATTCTATTTTCATTCTATAGATTTTTTGCTTAGTACTATGTACAGAAGGGAGGAGCCGTATGAGATGAAAACCTCATGTACGGTTTTGGAACGGAGATTTTTTGAATAGAATGAACGACCGTAACGGATGTTGGCTCAATCCGAAGGAAATTATGCGGAAGCTTTGCAGAATTATTATGAAGCTACGCGACTAGAAATTGATCCCTATGATCGAAGTTATATACTATATAACATCGGCCTTATACACACAAGCAATGGAGAGCATACAAAGGCTTTGGAATATTATTTCCGGGCGCTAGAACGAAACCCCTTCTTACCACAAGCTTTTAATAATATGGCCGTGATCTGTCATTACGTGCGACTATCTCCACTATAGAAAGAAAGAAGAAAAAAAGATGAAATTTTCTAGTATTTACTAGAAAAAGGGCTTTCTACATAGGGATCGTCAAAACAATGATTTTGCCCTATCAGCTGTAGGAAGGAAGAACACTTCACGAGAATCAAAATAAGAAGAAAGTCGAGCCTATACTACTACTCTATGGATAAATTCTCAAATTGATAGAGAAAGCACCGTAAAGATCAATTAGTGAGCGACTGGGTCGATACAACTAAAAAAAACTGCTTAATTATACCATGAGATGGGGCAAAATTTAGGAATCTGCTTATGTAATAGAGCCGATCCACTAAAGGATTAAGCAGCGGTGTAGTATCAGATCCCAAAGATAGTAAGTTCTTTTTTCTTTCTTATGGGAAAAAGTCTTTTTCAAGGATTCTATAGAAATTTCATATATGAAAGACACGAAACCGAGATAGTTACCTTTCAGAAAATTCGAACGAAGGATATAGGTCTATGTATGCTTCATTCTTCTGAAGGTGGGAGAAAAGATCAGACTGATTATTGATCAAAATTAGGGTTTGAAACTTAGGTAATTAACTTCTTCTGCTTAACCCAAGAAGAAATTGGATCGATTTTTGAGAAATCGAATTCAGTTAAGATAGGGAAAATTAAGATAGCAATTTCTGAGCCGTATGAGGTAGGAAACTCTCAAGTACGGTTCTAGGGGAAGGAACTGCCTATTCCGACCGAGGAGAACAGGCCATTCTACAGGGCGATTCGGAAATTGCGGAAGCTTGGTTTGATCAAGCTGCTGAGTATTGGAAACAAGCTATAGCGCTTACTCCGGGAAATTATATTGAAGCACAGAACTGGTTGAAGATTACGAAGCGCTTTGAATTTGAATAAGACCACTCTTCATTTTTATAAAATGGGCGGTTTGGTTGTTGATCCATTAATCAAATAATTTTGGTAGGAAGATCAAATCAAGAATTTCATTATATCCCTTTCTTCTACCTTCGATTTTATATCATATTTCATAAGGATAAACAATAGGGATAGGCTCTAGAACAGAGGTAATAAAGTAAATAAAAGTAGACAATATAAATATTCCTACCTAAAGGACGATTTTTTTAATAATTCTAATAAGTTTCTTGGAATTTGGAATCGAATAAAAATAGTTATATTATGCTCACTCAAGGAAAGTAGATGTAGGGCTTATACCCTAAAAAAAAAATACACTAGCTTCTTAAATTAAAACGTAACAAAAAAAGATTTTTTTTACGTCGGGAAATAATTTTCCAGGGTAACCAATGTCCGTTAGGCACCTAATCCTTATGTCATAATAGATCCGAACACTTGCCTCGGATTGACTTCAATATATAATTGCTCCAGTGAATAACTAAAAAAAAATAGAAGGGCGGTAGATAGTAAAGAAAAGGACTAATCATAATATCTATCCTTCAAAGATTCACTAAAAAGACAGTTGGCGGGTCTCTTTGTATGTCTTGTCCGGAAAGAGGAGGACTTAATGATTATTCGTTCGCCGGAATCAGAAGTTAAAATTGTTGTGGATAGGGATCCTGTAAAAACATCTTTTGAGGAATGGGCTAGACCCGGGCATTTCTCAAGAACAATAGCTAAGGGCCCCGATACTACCACTTGGATCTGGAACCTACATGCTGATGCTCACGATTTCGATAGTCATACCGGTGATTTGGAGGAGATCTCTCGAAAAATCTTTAGTGCTCATTTCGGTCAACTCTCCATTATCTTTCTTTGGTTGAGTGGCATGTACTTCCATGGTGCTCGTTTTTCCAATTATGAAGCATGGCTAAGCGATCCTACTCACATTGGACCCAGTGCTCAGGTAGTTTGGCCAATAGTAGGGCAAGAAATTTTGAATGGCGATGTAGGTGGGGGTTTCCGAGGAATCCAAATAACCTCCGGTTTTTTTCAGATTTGGCGAGCATCTGGAATAACTAGTGAGTTACAACTCTATTGTACCGCAATCGGTGCATTGATTTTTGCATCGTTAATGCTTTTTGCTGGTTGGTTCCATTATCACAAAGCCGCTCCCAAATTGGCCTGGTTCCAAGATGTAGAATCCATGTTGAATCACCACTTAGCGGGGTTATTAGGACTTGGGTCTCTTTCTTGGGCGGGACACCAAATCCATGTATCTTTACCGATTAACCAATTTCTTGACGCTGGGGTTGATCCTAAAGAGATACCACTTCCTCATGAATTTATCTTGAATCGTGACCTTTTGGCTCAACTTTATCCTAGTTTTGCCGAAGGAGCAACCCCCTTTTTCACCTTGAATTGGTCCAAATACGCAGAATTTCTTACTTTTCGCGGAGGACTAGATCCAATAACCGGTGGCCTATGGTTGAGCGATATTGCGCACCATCATTTAGCTATTGCTATTCTTTTCCTGATCGCCGGTCATATGTATAGGACCAACTGGGGTATTGGTCATGGACTTAAAGATATTTTGGAGGCTCATAAAGGCCCGTTTACAGGACAAGGCCATAAGGGTCTCTATGAAATCCTAACAACGTCATGGCATGCTCAATTATCTCTTAACCTAGCTATGCTAGGCTCTACAACGATTGTTGTAGCTCATCATATGTACTCTATGCCCCCCTATCCATACCTAGCTACTGACTATGGTACACAACTTTCCTTGTTCACACACCACATGTGGATTGGCGGATTTCTAATAGTTGGTGCTGCTGCACATGCAGCCATTTTTATGGTAAGAGACTATGATCCAACTACTCGATACAACGATCTATTAGATCGCGTCCTTAGACACCGCGATGCAATCATATCCCACCTTAACTGGGTATGTATATTTCTAGGTTTTCACAGTTTTGGCTTGTACATTCATAATGATACCATGAGTGCTTTAGGCCGTCCCCAAGATATGTTTTCGGATACCGCCATACAATTACAACCCATCTTTGCTCAATGGGTACAAAATATCCATGCTGGCGCGCCTGGCGTAACAGCTCCTGGTGCAACAACAAGTACCAGCTTAACGTGGGGGGGTGGCGAGTTAGTAGCTGTAGGCGGCAAAGTCGCTTTGTTACCTATTCCATTAGGAACCGCAGACTTTTTAGTCCATCACATTCACGCATTTACCATCCATGTGACTGTATTAATACTTTTGAAAGGTGTTTTATTTGCTCGTAGTTCCCGTTTGATACCTGATAAAGCAAATCTTGGTTTTCGATTCCCTTGCGACGGGCCTGGACGGGGGGGAACATGTCAAGTCTCCGCCTGGGATCATGTTTTCTTAGGTCTATTCTGGATGTACAATGCAATTTCGGTAGTCATTTTCCATTTCAGTTGGAAAATGCAGTCGGATGTTTGGGGTACTGTAAGTGATCAAGGGATAGTAACTCATATCACAGGGGGAAACTTTGCACAGAGTTCCATTACGATTAATGGTTGGCTCCGAGATTTCTTGTGGGCACAGGCATCCCAAGTAATTCAGTCTTATGGTTCTTCATTATCTGCATATGGTCTTTTTTTCTTAGGCGCTCATTTTGTCTGGGCTTTCAGTTTAATGTTTTTATTTAGTGGCCGTGGTTATTGGCAAGAACTCATTGAATCTA